GAATGTATAACTTTGGGAATTCCAACCATTTCTTTAATCGATACAAATTGTAATCCCGATCTCGCGGATATTTCTATTCCAGCAAATGATGACGCTATAGCTTCAATTCGATTCATTCTTAACAAATTAGTATTCGCAATTTGTGAGGGTCGTTCTAGCTATATACAAAATTCTTGATTAATAATAAGATAAATAAATAATTTTTTTTTTTGAGGGAGAGGCTCCCTGTATTTCGATTTATAAAATCGGTTACTACTCCTGAATCATACAAAAGAAAAATATATAAAAAACTGGGTATATTGTGTGATTTGTTTAGTTGGTATCCAAAACTAAAATATAAAATTAAAGTAAATAAAGTAAAAAAGGGGGGGGATCTTGAATCAAAATAATTTTAAGTTCTTATTTATGTCAGAGGGCAATATGAATGTTTTATCATGTTCTATCAACACACTAATAAAAGAAGGGTTATATGAGATATCTGGTGTCGAAGTAGGCCAACATTTCTATTGGCAAATAGGGGGTTTCCAAGTCCATGCCCAAGTCCTTATTACTTCTTGGGTTGTAATTGCTATCTTATTAGGTTCCGCAGTTATAGCGGTTCGCAATCCCCAAACCATTCCAACTGGCGGCCAAAATTTCTTTGAATTTGTCCTTGAATTCATTCGAGACGTGAGTCAAACCCAGATTGGAGAAGAATATGGCCCATGGGTTCCCTTTATTGGAACCCTGTTTTTATTTATTTTTGTTTCTAACTGGTCAGGAGCCCTTTTACCGTGGAAAATTATCCAGTTACCTCAAGGGGAGTTAGCAGCACCAACGAATGATATAAATACGACGGTTGCTTTAGCTTTACTCACATCAGTAGCCTATTTTAATGCGGGTCTTAGCAAAAAAGGATTAGGGTATTTCAGTAAATACATTCAACCAACTCCAATTCTTTTACCCATTAACATCTTAGAAGATTTTACAAAACCCCTATCACTTAGTTTCCGACTTTTCGGAAATATATTAGCCGATGAATTAGTAGTTGTTGTTCTTGTTTCTTTAGTACCTTTAGTGGTTCCTATACCTGTCATGTTCCTTGGATTATTTACAAGCGGGATTCAAGCTCTCATTTTTGCCACTTTAGCTGCGGCTTATATAGGTGAATCTATGGAAGGTCATCATTAACTATTTTTTTATATTCGTTTTTAGGTTAGCCCAATTATAGAATAGTTGGTTTACGTTATGTAAGAAACACTTGTATATGTGATATGTGATATTTGATATTGACTAGGTATATATGAGTTAAAGATCTATATAATCTGTCCCACTACTTTTGTGAATTTCGATTTAGATAGGGATTCGATTAGAAGTTCTTTTATCTGCGAATTGGATGAAAAAAAGGATAAAAAAAGAACGAAGAATTCAAAGAATGGTTCACAAAAAATAAATGGCATAAAAAAGTCGTATATATATTATGAATTTTTAAAAATCCCGTAGATAGGAACTAATATCAAAGTAATTTTTTGATTCAATAATATTATTATTTTATTTCAATATAAAGTTTTTGGTTTTTTTGGCTGGATGAATCCTAGCGATGACTTAATTATAATTAAGTCCTAAGTCGTTGGATGATTGTATCATTAACTATTTCTTTATTTTGGTGTGAGGAACTTATCATGAATCCACTGATTTCTGCTGCTTCGGTTATTGCTGCTGGGTTGGCTGTTGGGCTTGCTTCTATTGGACCTGGAGTTGGTCAAGGTACAGCTGCGGGTCAAGCTGTCGAAGGTATCGCGAGACAACCTGAGGCAGAAGGAAAAATCCGCGGTACTTTATTGCTTAGTTTGGCTTTTATGGAAGCTTTAACAATTTATGGCCTGGTTGTAGCATTAGCGCTTTTATTTGCGAATCCTTTTGTTTAATCCTATAAATCAGAAAATTTTTGATTTTTTTTCGTAGTTTTTTTTTTTTCTATCAAGATTTAACTCCTAACAATTATTCATTGAGACAACAATCCTTGGGAAGGACTAATTTGAGGATGGGGAATTAGTACATCGATTCGCTTTCTTCCTTCCCCTTATTCTTTTAGTTTAATGGAAACTTTTTTTTAAGGAGTGTTGCGAAAAAAGGAGGTTTTTTTTTATTGACATAAAACTTGGTCTCAAATTCTAGCTTAATTCTAATAAGTCTCATTATTATTATTGAAAATTAAAAATTTTGGAAAATACATTTGTAAATAGAATAGGTTTTTTATTCTGTTTACAAATATCCAAATAGGTAAATTAAATTATAAAATTAAATTTTCTTTTTATTGAAAAAAAAGAAAAAAAAAAAAAAGACAGAGTTCTTTTTTTATAGTTTAGCTAGAAGAGGAGATTATATGAAAAATTTAACCGATTCTTTCGTTTACTTGGGTCACTGGCCATCCGCCGGGAGTTTCGGGTTTAATACCGATATTTTAGCAACAAATCCAATAAATATAAGTGTAGTCTTCGGTGTATTGATCTTTTTTGGA